AAAGTCGTTTCTTTTTTTTTTTTTTCTTTTCTTCAAATCCAAAAAATTCTTCTTAGTTATACAGAACACATAGGTCGCCGATTCAGCATTGGATAAAAGGGGGGAAATACCCCGTTTTACAATTACAATAAGTGCTCCTCAAATCATTTTCTCGCTAGGAGTGTTCTCTAGCGAGAAAATGATTCATTTTGAATCATCTCTATATTATCATAGTGGTAGAAAGAGTACCATGCTGTATCGAGACTTCAAACAGCTTGCTTTAACCATGTTAATGTTCCTACATTATTGGTTGATAGAGAATCAAAGAGTATTTTACCAATAAATCACGAAATGCTATAGTTCTTACATCGAATTTTTGAATTTCTTTCGAAGTAATTCGCGAGATCATGCACCTTTCTGTGCTAGTTATAACGAAAAAAAGGCACAACTGGTTGGATCCAGTCTATTCTTGAAATAAACAACTCGCACACACTCCCTTTCCAAAAAAGATCAATACACCAAGCACTACACTTAGATTTATTAGATTTGTTGATAAAATATCGATATTAAACCCGAAACTCCCGGCTGCGGATGGCCAGCGGCCCAAAGAAACGAAAGAATCGGTTACATTTTTCATAGAATCTCCTTTTATAGATAATAGATAGACTAATAAATGGAATAGCGTTCTTTTTGTATCACTTCATCCTTCTTTTTTATTTATTCTTTTATTTTTATTTTGAAAAGTATTGGAGTTATGTGAACTAACCCCATTCTTGCAATACTAAACTTCCCCTGGACTCCAAATGGGAAGGATGAAAGCGAGTCGGGTCGATATACCAATTCCTCATCCGCAAATCAGCCCTTCCCGTAGGTTAGTTTGTCAACGAATAAATCATTATAGGAATAAAATCTTGCTATAATTCGAAAAAGCAAATGATAAGTCGAAGGCACTAAGATATGTATTTTTCCTATTTCTAAGATTAAACAAAGGGATTCGCAAACAAAAGGGCTAATGCTACAACCAGACCATAAATTGTTAACGCTTCCATAAAAGCTAGACTAAGCAATAGAGTCCCTCGTATTTTTCCCTCTGCCTCAGGCTGTCTCGCGATACCCTCTACAGCTTGACCCGCAGCAGTTCCTTGACCAACTCCGGGTCCAATAGAAGCAAGCCCTACGGCTAAACCAGCAGCAATAACGGAAGCGGCAGAAATCAGTGGATTCATGATAAGTCCCCTCGTAACAAAAAAAAAAGAAATGGTTAATGATACAATCAACCAACGAATTAGAAATCTATTATTCCATCGCTAGGATTCATCCAGTCGAAGTAACTAAGAACCTCGACTTGACGTAATAGTATTATTGAATCGTCCGAACTCCTTCAATATCTATTTTTCCTTTCTATCCATAAACTCTTTCATTTCTTGGTTCCGAACTATGAATTGAATGAACCGACGAACTTAAGAAAAATATAAAAACATATAAGCATTCAAAGTCCCAAAGAGGCGGAGGGGGAAGGACTTCCATTGGAATAACCATTTAAATTCATAGAAGTAGGGCGTAACTGAAATATATCTTTAATTCATATATAATCAGGCAATATGGAATATTACATATATCATATAGAATGTCTTTCTGCCCTAACGCAAACTAACCACTCATCTTAATTCAATAGTATTTGAGAATCCATTGCTAAAACATAGGTAGGAGTTGACTTATTTATAGCCGTTCAATTGCATATACCTACCCTTTGCCCATTTGTTCTGAATTCCGTTTTTTGGAAATTCTTTTCGCCCTTCCTTTTTTATCATTCTTCTACCGGATCGAATCTAAATGGATAAATTGGTTAGTCCAAATCATTGCATAGAAATAATATTATTTGATTGATCTAAGTTCATCCAATTTGTTATTTATTATATTACTATTTTCATTTGGTTAATCGTTGAATAAAATCAACCGAAATGGGAAATCTTTTCTTCCCTTTCGCCCTTTTTATTTTATTCTATTATTGTTCCTATTGATATATTGAATAATGAGATAGAAATGGAATATTGATTGTGGGGGTATCATATTAAATTAAGTGAGCGAGGGGGAATTTTAGGAAAAAGATCTTTTTGTTGATCTCTTTCCTTTTTTTACCCAACTCTATAATATACTCATTAATATACTCATTTTTTCCATTACTCTATATCGTATATGGCGTAGTTGTATATTCCCTAAGTAAATTAGCTTGAGCCGCACGTTAAAATTAAAAAAAAGATTATTTCAATGATGGCCCTCCATGGATTCGCCTATATAAGCCGCGGCTAAAGTGGCAAAAATAAGAGCTTGAATACCACTTGTAAATAATCCAAGGAACATAACAGGTATAGGAATTACTGAAGGTACTAAAGAAACAAGAACAACAACAACTAATTCATCGGCTAAGATATTCCCGAAAAGTCGAAAACTAAGCGATAAGGGTTTTGTGAAATCTTCTAAAATGTTGATGGGTAAAAGGATTGGGGTTGGTTGAATATATTTCCCGAAATAACTTAATCCCCTTTTGGTAATACCCGCATAGAAATAGGCCGTTGACGTGAGTAAAGCCAAAGCAACTGTAGTATTTATATCATTTGTGGGTGCAGCTAACTCCCCGTGAGGTAGTTGTATGATTTTCCAAGGTAAAAGCGCTCCTGACCAATTCGAAACAAAAATAAATAGAAACAGAGTTCCAATAAAAGGAACCCAAGGGCCATATTCTTCTCCAATTTGAGTTTTACTGATATCTCGAATAAATTCAAGAACATATTCGAAGAAATTCTGACCCCCAGTCGGAATGGTTTGTGGATTCCGAACAGCTAGAGCAGCCGAACCTAATAAGATAGCAATTACAACCCAAGAAGTAATAAGTACTTGGCCGTGGACTTGGAAATCCCCTATTTTCCAATAGAAATGTTGGCCTACTTCCACACCAGATATATCGTATAACCCTTTTAGTGTGTTTGCTAGAACATCCATATTGACCTCGGAAAAAATCGAACTTTAAACATAAACAAAATCATTTTGATTCAACATTCAACCATCTCTTTGCCTACTTGAATCGGATATTTTTTGAATACTAACTAATATTTTGAATACTAAATAATCACATAATATCACCAGTTATTTTTATCTCTTTTTTGAAATTCAGAAATGGTAACCGATTACATAAATCTCATAAATCTATGCGGTTTAGGTTATTTATCTTATTATTAATCAAGAGTTTCTTAGATAGCTAGAACGGCCCTCACAAATCGCGAACACGAATTTGTTAAGAATTAATCGGATTGAAGCTATAGCGTCATCATTCGAGGGAATCGAAATATCTGCTAAATCGGGGTCACAATTTGTATCAATTAAACAAATTGTTGGAATTCCTAAAGTAATACACTCGCGTAGGGTCGTATATTCTTCGTGCTGATCAACGATAATTACAATATCGGGTAGCCGTGTCATATATTTAATCCCGCCCAGATATCTTTGCAAATGAGATAATTGTCTTTTTAACATAGCTGCATCTCTTTTTGGAAGACGATTAAGTATCCCGGTTTTTTGTTCCATTCTCAAGTCCCTGAACTTCTGCAGTCTCGTTTCTGTAGTGGACCAATTAGTTAACATACCGCCGAGCCATTTTTTATTAACATAATGACATCGAGACCTTATTGCAGCCCATGCTACTGAATCGGCGGCTTTTTTTTTGGTACCAACAATTAAGAATTGTTTTCTTAGACTTGCTGCCTCAAAAACCAAATCACAAGCTTCTGATAAAAAACGAGCAGTTCTAGTAAGATTTGTAATATGAATACCCTTACGCTTTGCCGAGATATAGGGTGCCATTTTAGGATTCCATTTCCTAATACCATGGCCAAAATGAACCCCGGCCTCCATCATCTCTTCTAAATTGATGCTCCAATATCGTCTTGTCATTTTTCTCCCCCCCTTTTTCAAATAAAAAAAAAAAAAGAGACGAGGAACCCTGACCTGAAATAGAAACTTGTTCCGACGGAACCTTCGGCCCTAACGTGGATTGGCTGTAGATACGCGACCCAAGCCATTATTCTTTTCTATTCATTATTCTTTTTATTTTTAATATTTATTAAATCACACTCAATCAAATAAAAAAAGAAGGTAATGAAAGGACGGAATCTTTTCTTAGGACTTACTAAATCCTATAAAAGTGATGTAGCATGGAAACTATTTGAAAGCAAAGAATCAAATAATTTTCTTTGGTGAAATAAAATATTTCTCATCTCCCCCTCGAATAGATTCTTTTTGGGGGGTTCCGAGGGAATTTTATTATGTTGTTTTGAAGGATGCACTAACCCTTTGACTCCAGTTCCAACGGGTATCATTCCTCCCAAAACCACGTTCTCTTTCAGACCTTTCAACCAATCGATACGCCCCCGAAGAGCAGCTTTTGCTAAAACTCGAGAAGTTTCTTGAAAACTCGCTTCAGATATGAAACTTTGAGTATTGAGAGATGCTCTTGTTATTCCCAGTAAGACGGCTCGGTAACAGATCACCTCTTCTAAAGCGCGCCCCATTCGTTCTGCTCGCAACAATCCAATTAGTTCTCCGGGTGAAAAAACGTTAGACATTCCGTCTTCCGAAATCAACACCTTTGATGTTATTTGGCGTACAATAATTTCTATATGTTTATTATGAATCTGTACCCCCTGGGATCGATAAACCTTTTGGATCTTATTAACCAAAGAGATACGACTTTGCACTATAGTTAGCTTAGCACCAATCAAGAAGCCCCAAGGAATTCCAAGAATTTTTGTTATACATTTGTTCCAACCCTGAATCCTCTTTTCTAGATTCATCGATATTGAATCAATCGAACGAACTTCTAATACCTGTTCCACTTTTGGAAGACCCTGCGTTATATCACCAGATCTCGATTTTTCATATATAAATGTAACTAATATATCTCCTTCGTAAAGGATTTCCCCATAATGGCCATGAACAGTTGCTCCTGGGGTTGCCAAATAAGGCTTAGCTGATCGTGTTACTACGGAGTCGACTTGAATAAATATAACTTGACCCGACTTTAAGCGGGGTCTATTTTTGGCTATACACACATTTGCACAAATAAACTGTCCAAGACTTATTATTGTTATTGTAGATGTCTCTTCAAAATAACAATAATTGTGACAGAACAAATACCAATTCAAATTGAATGGATTCAAAATAAGGTTATTGCATGTGCATGGGTCGGGATTATAAATTTTCCCATTTTCATCCATTGAATAATATTTAATTACTTGAAAAGCCTGTTTTAAATTGTCAAGTTGCAAATAGTTAGTTACCAACATATGATTATGAGTTATTAAATGGTAAAATGAATAAAAATTCGCAATTGGATAGGCTGATCCTAAAGGACCCAACGAAGTCCTAATTGTAATTCGGGGATTTTTTTTAATTGATTCTTTTATTCTATTGTGATATTTTACACCGGCGAATGGATATATTTGAGAACAATTGGATGATAACAAAATTTTCACTGATTGGCATTCCTTATTTCTATTCAACAACGTATGAATAGTGCCTTGAGTTGGGTTAAGGAATTGTTGAATTCTTACCTTGGAATAGGAAAAAATGGAAGAAAACGGATTGATATTGGTGCAATCTGATCCATTATCAGAGAGCAATCCCGAACCGGGCGGATCGTTCCTTTTTCCGATATCCGAAATAGGGGATTTCGCCAAGTCGATTCTTAGGAAATGTCGAATCAAACCATTTGTCCTTATTTCAATAAAAGACGCACGGACTTCTTCGCTCGAAGAACTTTTTTTTTTTTTTTCTTTATCGCAATTCAATACTAAACAAGTACGAACTAATTGAATACTTGTATCAAAAATTCCTCTATACGAAATTCCTCGAATTGGTCTGCCATTTACATAAAGGATATAATTCACAACTCGAAGTCGCACATTGTCCCTTTCCTGCAACAGATCGGGGGGGAAAAGTGTTGTTACATTTAGACCGTCCATTAGATCATATGTGATGACAGGTCGACCCAAAACAAAATACCCCTTTTTGCTAGATGGAATCCGTTGGACATAGATCCAATTTTTCAATTTTTTTAATCCCTTGGAATTTCTTTTTCCTGTTCCTGGTGGTATCGGTATCAAAACGCCGCTATGTCGGGATATCTTATCTGTCTCTCCAGGAAAATGGATATCTCCAGAAAAGATTTTCAGTTCAATTCTTTTTTTTTTCCTATCTACCCGAACCAACCCCCCCCCACGGCTTCTTATATTTAAAGTAATTTGTGTATCTACCCCAATGATACTATTGTTCCGTACCATTATGGAAGAAGATCCGGGTAAGATATGCACTTCCTCGGTAATGAAAAAAAATCGATCTACTTTCATTTGGGATTTTGACTTAAATTCCTTAACTCCTCGATACTCAATCAAATCTTCCTTTTTGACGATTGTCTGCATTTCGATAGTCCCATATTTAGTAATTCCCGAGGTCTTTCTTCGATATCGAGGATCATCAAAATAAGAAAGAATACTATTTCTACGAAAAATACCATTTAAGGGTATTTCAATCGAGATACCTAAAGTGGACATTAATTCGTTCTCACGTTCGTGAATCGGTTGAAGTGGCATAAGAAATCTATTTCTTCGCCTCTTTGACAATAAATCCGAATTCTCGCGGAGAATGGCCGTATATAGGAGATTACAATGACCAGTACATATGATTCGATTAAAGTCTAAATAATTCAGAATCCTCTCTTTTGTTTTACCATAAAAATCCGAACTAACGAATTTGTACCTTATAGGGTCGTTAGTTACTGAGAGGTTCGAAGAAATAGATCTTCGCTTGACAGAAAGAGAATGCGCGTTCATTTGATCTTGATCCTTGTGAAGCGAAAGGGAGACTAGACTCGATCTGCACGGGCTTCCTAATAATATCCATAAATGGCTTGTTTTTGGTAATAGATGGACATTACCATATGTAAATTCAGGTGCATGATACACATCGGTACTCCAGTGCATTTCGCCGTCTGATTCAGAATAAATATGCTTTCGAACTTTCTCTTTAAAATTCAAAGTGGATGTTCCTGCGCGAATCTCAGCAATCACCTGTCCTGATTCTACATATTGATCGTTTTGAATTAAAAGAAAACTCTTTGGTGGAATATTCACATTATGTAGAATATCTTCACTCTCAATAGTTACATACAAGTCCATAGAGCATAGAAAAGCAGGATGTCCGTGACGTGTACGTGTCGGATGAACTAAATCCTTATTGAATTTTATTTTTCCATTATAAGGAGTTCTCACATGCTCTGCAGTACCTCCTGTGAATACTCCGCCGGTATGAAACGTTCTTAATGTTAATTGAGTACCCGGTTCTCCAATCGATTGACCTGCAATAATCCCTACAGCTTCCCCCAATTCAACCAGGTCGCCATGAGTAGGACTCTGGCCATAACAAAATCGGCAGATCCAAGATGTACTCCTACAGGTAAAGGGAGTTCGA